CGTCTATGTCAGCTTTTATGTTTGAATCTATTCAGATTTTAGGTCTGAATCTGTTCAGAACAACCCGCTTTCTAGACGATCCCTATAGAAAAGAAAAGAGGGGGGTTATACTCTAATAATCTTTCTAGTTACTTCGTTCTCTACTTCTATATTGAAAGAATCCTTAGGAAAAGCATTTTGTTCCCACCGAGCTAAAAAAAAATTCTCGATGTCTTTAGTAAACCAAAGACATTGTTTAATAGCCGTTTTGCTTGAATTTCCCCTATAAAAATGGAAAATTGAAGATTTAGTTACGATTGGAAAGAAATACACTCTTTATTTTTATCCATGGATCCTTTACTCATACTCATTCAATTGGAAGTCTTGATCCAATAAAAAAATTATGTTTCGCAATTTAATAATCCAATTTTTCAATTTAAAAATTGATTCTTGGATCCAATTCACGAGAATTTATATTCTTCCTCCAATTTTTCATTGAGAGGTAAAGGATTCAATCCTTTTAAGAACTAAAGTTTTTGTTCGGAATGCATATTAATCAAACCGAAAGACCCTTTAACTATATAAAGGGTTAAAGAACGAATCACACTTTTACCACTAAACTATACCCGCTACAATCGAATTATTGTATATAAATTCACCTTTTGTCGACCCTAATAAAAAAAAAGTAAAACAAAAGATCATAAAAGAATCCCGAAAACTAGAATGTTTCCGTAGCACACCTAGTGAGATTAGGAAAAGAGGATTCGTTTAGTTTAAATAACAAGTGTTTCGGAGTTTTTGACCTACGCGTTTCGAACTTAAGCCCTAACACAAAAAGGTATTGTGTCAAGAAACGGCAGTTCCCTTTTTTAAATTTAAACCGGAATAAAGAACTAACATTTAAACCGGAATAAAAGGACTAACTAAGAAAGAAATGACACTTCGAGTCGCTACCATTTGATTCTCTATCATAATCATAGAAATTTTAAAAGTCCTTTAATCATTTTTAAAATAGCACTAACAAGCAAGTTTTTTTTTACTTTGAAATTTACAAATTTTAAAAATCTTTTTTTTTTTTGATTATTTTATTATTTATTAATAATTCGTTGGAACAAAAGGGCGGGCCCGGCTAAGTATTGACCAGGCCGGGCCGTGGAACTAAAAAGCCCTTTTGGATGAAATTAAAAAAGAATAGTATATACTATGACGGGCGTTTTCAAGCCTTATTTTTTATAATGTAACATAATACTTTTTCAATTGGGAGGAGAGATGGCTGAGTGGACTAAAGCGTCGGATTGCTAATCCGTTGTACGAGTTTTTCGTACCGAGGGTTCGAATCCCTCTCTTTCCGTTTTCGTTGATGACTTGGTATTTTCTTTCTAATTTCTCGCGAACTCTTTTTTTTTTTTAGTTTAAATTTAATTTTAAATTAATAGTTGTTTATTTTATAAAGTTAAAGATGTGAAATAGATAAAATCTTACTAATAACTGTTTAAAATCAAGCAAAGAAAACAAAAACTTTATTCTTCACGTCCAGGATTACGTCCTGGATCATTAGACAGGAATCCGAATATAAAGAGAGAAACAAAGAATATCACTACCGTGTAAACAAATAGTTTGAGAGTAAGCATTACAGAATCTCCAAGATTTTTTTAGGAAAAAAGAGAATAGATTCTCCACTTTTATACCACATACCCTATTTTATTTTGACACCAAGAAATGAAGTGGGGGGATCCGAATTTTTATTTGTCGCGGTTGTACAAGAATGTAAATATTTTAATTGATTAATTTATTTGACCTTATCAATTCTACGAATTTTTTTCGAATAAATTAAATGATGAATTTGGCTGGATTGTATTAAAAATATCATCGAAAACTTACAGCAGCTTGCCATACAAAGGCTAAGAGAAAAAAGAACAGGGGTATTACTGGCATAACATCTACAATTGGATTCAAAAAAGCGTAGGCTTCGGGCAATTTGGCGACGAAAAAGCTACTGGAATAAAGAGCAGAATTAAGGTAGATACAGATTAAACTAAATATATTAAGCATAACAAACATTTTGTTCTTGGGGATAGTTGTATTTATTTTGATTGAGTTTTTAATAAATTGAGTTTTTTATTATTCTAAATAAATATGTTATTTTTGATAGACGAAAAAAATAAATAAAAAGAAAATAAGATAGACCAAAAAACTTTCTTTGATTTGAACTCACCCAATCAAAAACCCTTCTATATCTCAAATCAAAAGAGAATAGAATAAATCATACTTTCGTACAATATCTTAATTGAATTATATGTAATGATCAATAAATTAAGTTTAATTCTATGTCTATAATATATAGTCGACACGTAGAGTCTCCATGTATAAAAATTCTAGTAATCTATTTTCGAAATAATAGATATTTAGACTGGAGTTGACTAATAACCCGTACCAATATTAGTCTTTATTAGTGTCGAATAGAAATAAATGGGGCGTGGCCAAGTGGTAAGGCAACGGGTTTTGGTCCCGCTATTCGGAGGTTCGAATCCTTCCGTCCCAGAGCATACCCCGCCTAGAATTTTTATTAAATGATTGTTAATTGTTATATATATATTAATTCTAATATTATATTAATATAATTATATATATAAAATATAATTATATATATAAGATATATCATAATAAAATTATATAAGATATATCATAATAAAATAGATAAAAAAAGATATATAAAAACAAAGGTTTACTTTTGCATCATATCTTTTTCACAAATTTAATTGAGTTCAAATAACACGCATATTAAATAAGAAATTGAATTCAATTTCTTTATGATTCGTTAATATAGTACCGAGTATAAATATGAAAAAATAGCAACCTTCAATCTCCCCTTACATCAGTGTTTTTTATCTATCTTTTTTTAATCACAGGAAGTTTAATCCAATACGGATTTCTTTTTTACTAATGATAAAAAACGAAAGGTCTTTGCTGTAAAACTTTATGATATGCAAACTAAAAATAATTAAATTATATTGGATAGGCGCTTTTTCAATCAATTAAATCTTTGTAATGAACGCTTATGAGTTCTTGGTACTTGAAGAAGTATAAAATTGTTGAATTTATCCATCATATCACTGTATACGTTACTTGAAGATACAGATATACGTATACGTTACTTGCGGGTACATATTCAAAATAACTTGTTTATTCGTTTTTATAATTATATTAGTTTTAGTTAAATAATTATATTTAAATTCTATTTTAGAATAATAAAAAAGAAAATTCTTTTGATTTTATAGAATTTCCAATATTAATATTTAATTCTATTAATCTAAAAAAAAAATGGAATTAAATTGATTTAGTTCTTGCAGATACTTCCTTTTTTCATATAGAAGAAAAAGGTATAGATTACTATGTAACGACCGAACCAATGATTATTCATGATTCCATAATTGAATCAATTACATATGGGTTGCAAACTGAAGGAATGTTATGGTAAAACTTCGTTTAAAACGATGTGGTAGAAAGCAACGTGCGACTTGAAGGACATGATCAGCTGTGGAGTCTTACATCCACCATTTTTTTTTTATTTATATATATAGGAATGAAAGTGCTCTTGCCTCGACATCATTTGTTCTGTTCCGCTGGAACCCTCTTTGTTTTTTTTTTTGGGGGGGGGTAGAATTGGAATGGAATTATAGTACAGGATGGAGCTCGAGTAGAAAGTATTTATTTTTGAGGGGCAAGAATCTATGGTTAGTATTAATCAATAAATTGGAACAACTTCGTAAATATATTTTCGATACATAAACTGAAAAGATCCTATTCGAGAAAATTTCCAATTGAAAATAACTGTTTGTTGAAATTGGTAAAACTCTTTCGATCAAATAAAAAGGAAAGTGTATTATGCAGGAATTAATCATTCGTAGGATTCTTTGACAGAAAGAAATCACAAAAAATGGTATGTTGCTACCGTTTTGAAAGGATTTAAGGATCACCGAAGTAATGTCTAAACCCAATGATTCAAGGCAAAGATTCTGGAACAAGGAAATACCGTTTTCCATTGTCTTAACAACTCGATCAGAATGAAGAATAAAAAAAAATTATAAAGGAGAGAGACAATTAAAGGGTTAGAGACGGCTCAATAAATGAAATCTTTTAAGGGGTTCTCTTTTGGGTTATTTCAAAGTTAGCCAACTTGAGTTCTGAGGGTGCAAATACGACTAATTTTCTTTTTGTTGGGTACGAATAAGAAAAAAAAATACTGAAATCAATAGTCTAATTAATTTGGTGATTTTGTGGATATATTTTATATTGGATATTGTAATTCTATACATAGACATAATTTTTAATTTTCTCGAGCCGTACGAGATGAAATTTTCATATACGGTTCTCGGGGGAGGGTATTGTTCATCTATCCCAATGAGCCATTTATCGAATCGTTGCAATTGATGTTCGATCCCGACGAGAGGGAAGAGATCTTCGGAAAGTGGGTTTTTATGATCCGATAAAGAATCAAATTTCTTTAAACGTTCCTGCTATTCTATATTTCCTTGAAAAAGGCGCTCAACCCACAGGAACTGTTCATGATATTTTTAAAAGGGCAGGGGTTTTTAAGGAACTTCGCCTTAATCAATAAACACAATTCAATTAATGAAATTCAATTAATGAAATAGAAAAAATAAGGTGTGGATAACTTGTATATAGCTTTGTCTAACCTTTTCATTTCTTTGCCAGTTCCTTAGATTTAGTATTGTTACTTATAGACTTAGATTTAGTATTGTTACTTATAGAATAGTGTCCTTTATTTATAACGACAAAAAAAACGGATTTCTATTTTTTTGATATTAAAATTTTTATTGCTATAGCTATAATAATTGATCCCACAATTTCAAATCTAAATAAAACAGCAAGATCAAGTGAATAAATAACAAATGACGTATCGTATTAAGTCGTATTAAGTAACGGCGTCTATAGACATAAAAATTTGACATTACCGCCAATGGATTGATTTTTATTTTCGTTGGAACTCTATGAACAGAACAACAAAGGACTAAACTCGTTTATTTTAGTTATTTAATCAATTTCATTTTTTTTTACTTATTCGCCGTCTTCCTTAATTCAATCTTCCATTTATATTAATATGATATATAGTGCCGATCCAACAAAAGTCCTTAGTTTTTTTTTTATTTCAATATTAAACAATTTGATTCATTTTAATTAATTTAAATCGTAATTGTTAGTTCGATTTTGAATTTTTTTCTCTTTTTTATGCTTTTGTCAATACTCATATTGACAACAGTGTATCAAATAAATATAATCCGATCGTGGATAAATGGATCTTTTTCTCCCTGTTCCATAAATTTTCTTTTATTCAAATAAAATAATGAGTTCGTGGATTTTCTGTCATACAAGAAAGTAAGTCTTTTTTTTTTTAGATTTTAATCAATAAAACTCAATTTAGACTAATTAATTCAATGGATAATTTGAGAAACAAGGGGCGTTTTATAAGTTTATAAATAGTTGAAAATCTTTGTCTTTATTTTATCCCTTTTTTTTATCTGATAATTTTTTGTATTTTTGTTATAATTTGCTCATTTTTATTATATTCAGAGTGAGTTAGAATTTTTTATGGTTTGATGGCGTTGTGCTAGTCAAGTTCGTTATTTATATTTATTAGGATTTTGATTGTATCTAGACATTTAAATTCGTTTTTTAAATGAGTTTATTGGGGTTGCTAACTCAACGGTAGAGTACTCGGCTTTTAAGTGCGGCTAGCATTTTTTACACATTTGTATGAAGCAACAGATTCGTCCATACCATTGGTAGAGTTTGTAAGACCGCGACTGATCCTGAAAGGAATGAATGGAAAAAGCAGCATGTCGTAGCAATGGACAATTCTGAGAATATTTCATTCTTACTGAATAGGTCCCAAATCAGATTTCAATTATTTTAATTCGTGATATATAACAATAAAAAAAAGGTTTTTTGGGGGGGAGTGGTCGAGTGAATAAATGGGTAGAGCCTTACTATAAGGTTCCAATTATAGGGAAATAAAAAGTAACGAGCTTCTGTTCTTAATTTTTGAACGATTACCCCATCTAATTAGACGTTAAAACTATATTAGTGCTTAATGCGGTAAAGGCTTTTCCGATTAGCGGATTCGAAATTTCTTATGAGTCCTAACTATTAGCTATTACCCTTTATGGGGTAGAGATAAATGTGTAGAAGAAGGCAGTATATTGATAAAGAATTCTTTTTTTTTTTCAAAATCAAAAGAGCGATTGGATTGATAAAATAAAGGACTTCTAAGTATTTTGTTATCCTATAATTGATAAATACATTATATCAAAATATCAAAAGGGCGAGGCTAGAGAGTCCATTAATTAATTTGACCGAGGTATCCGTTTTTTTCTTACTATAAATACCTTGTTTTGACTATATCGTACTATGTATCATTTGATAACCCCCCAAATTTCCTATTTATTTTCTGGTTCAAATCAAATTTGAAATGGAAGAATTTCAGGGATATTTAGAATTAGATAGATCTTGGCAACACGACTTCCTATACCCACTTATCTTTCGGGAGTATATTTATGCGCTTGCTCATGATCGGGGTTTAAATGGATCCATTTTATTGGATAATGTAGGTTATGATAAGAAATCTAGTTTACTAATTATAAAACATTTAATTAGTCGAATGTATCAACAGAATCATTTTATTATTTCCGTTAATGATTCGAATCAAAAAAAAAAATTGGGGTACAAAAAAAATTTGTATTCAAAAATCATATCGGAAGGATTTGCAGTCATTGTGGAAATTCCGTTTTCCCTACGATTAATATCTTCCTTAGAGGAGGCAGAAGTCGTAAAATCTTATAATTTACGATCAATTCATTCAATATTTCCTTTTTTCGAGGACAAATTCCCACATTTAAATTATGCATCAGATGTACTAATACCTTATCCCATTCATTTGGAAATATTGGTTCAAACCCTTCGTTACTGCGTGAAAGATCCCTTTTCTTTGCATTTATTACGGCTCTTTCTTCACAAGTATTCTAATTGGAATAGTCTTATTACTCCAATTACTCCAAAAGACTCCTTTTTTGCAAAAAGTAATCCAAGATTACTCTTGCTCCTACATAATTCTTATGTATATGAATACGAATCCGTTTTACTTTTTCTACGTAACCAATCGAATCATTTACGATTAACCTCTTCTGGGATCTTTTTTGAGCGAATCCGTTTTTATGAAAAAAGAAAATATCCTGTCGAAGTTAACGATTTTCCGGCCACCTTATGGTTCTGCAAGGATACTTTTATGCAGTATGTTAGATATCAAGGAAAATCAATTCTGGTATCAAAAAATACTCCTCTTCTGATGAATAAGTGGAAATATTATCTTGTCAATTTTTGGCAATGTCATTTTTATGTATGGTCTCAATCAGGAATAATTCATATAAACCAATTATGCAAGCATTCCCTTAATGTTTTGGGTTATCTTTTAAGCATACGACCAAATACTTTAGCGGTACAGAG